GGGCCATAAACTAGAGAGTCTTGACCAATTTGAAAGGTCATTTAATGTAGTTGAAATAACGGAATTTTCGGCTGTTCGATCAAGTAAAGGAAACTCAATGGAATTCATAACCCTTTCAATCCTTTTTCCCTTTTCTTTTTATTGTCTGAATATTCAGGAGCTAAGACCATTCCAATGCCCCCTTTCGCCATGCATAAACTAAACCAACAATTAAGATAAGTACAAAAATGAAAGCTTCTATAAATACGGATACACCCAATACATCGAAACTCATTGCCCATGGATAAAGAAAAACCGTTTCAACATCAAAAACAACAAAAACTAGAGCAAACATGTAATAACGGATTCGAAATTGTAACCAAGCGTTGCCCATTGGTTCTATACCCGATTCATAACTGGAGAGTTTCTCCGGTCCTTTCCTAAGCGGGGCTAAAATCCCGGAAATGAAAAATGCCAAAATAGGAATAACACTTGATATTATTAGAAATGCCCAAAAAATCTCATATTCGTAAAGCAAAAACATAGACACACTCCTATGAACATGGAAAATAGACCGGATTAATCGATTCAAATTGAAGTTGTAAAGTCATCCAGAACTGTTTAGTCAAAACAAGAATTTATTTTCACCAAATGGGGGGAATGGGGATATCTCATTTCAAGGTTTATCGACTGACTTGACTGGGGCCCTGTTTCCAGTCTACTTCCAGTTTACTGTATTTTTGTATTTCAATTTTCTTTAATTTCTTTAGTTAGTATAGCTCTATATGTTACGCTTAGACAAATTTTCTTGTTTTCACCTAGGATTCCGGCTAAAGAAAGCGACTTCCAAATATTCCAAAAAAGAAAAAAAAACAGAATTATTCTTTTGGGTTTTTGAATAATTTTGAATAAAAAGAGGTCTTTTTGTCGTTTTTTTCTTAATGGTTTAGAATGAAAAAAATATTCAAATGTAAGAGAATCGATAGGTATTTACATCTCAGGATTTCGAATATCTTAATCTTAGTGTGTGTATATTCCGTTTATTAGAATCGGGGTAGGGTTTTCTCTTGATTGAATAGAGAAAAAGAAGACCATTCCCCCTTTTTTCTTTTTTTGTTGTGCTTCGCTAGGTCTAGCTAAGGTGTACGAAGAAAAAGCTTATTTTAGTTGACATTGTTGACACTGAAACTGGATTGTTTTTTCAACAAACTTTAGCTTGTCCCCTAATGTGAATAACTCTTTTGAGTTTTTCGCCGGACGCATGTCTTTTACTTATTAATTATTAAATTCATTAACTTAAATTCATTAAGGTTAGCTATACCAAAAAAAAAGGAGGATAACTAATTGAACCCCTTGATTGGGGTGGACAGGGAACTTCATATGGAATTTCTCTCCAAAGATTCATGGCGAAAGGTTGGTTTGTTTATCCACGATTGGATAGGGATAGATTCCATCCCTTGAGATACGTTTTTATTTGAGTTTTCTCTTCTGTTTATAATCTGTTTATTCCTGCGAGTGAGTTTTTAGGAAGAAATTTCTTTGGACAAACCAACCGGTCAGTTACAAGTACCAAAAAAGAATGAAGAAATAAAAAATTGTATAATTTCTTCATTCTTTTTTTATTTTCTATTTAATATTTATAGGGCTATACGGACTCGAACCGTAGACCTTCTCGGTAAAACAGATCAAACTGATTATTATCAAAATGATCTGAACTGTTTCAAAAACCCAACATGCATTTTTTTGCATTGGGCTCTTTCATTAACTGATAGAAATATCAGCCAATCCACCATATTTTTTTCTTGACAGAAAAGTAAGATAAGAAGATGGCTCCATGTGCTCTGATTCATTATTTGGGATTCTGGTCCAGGAGCACTACCAAAGTGTTTCAAGGGTGGGATTATCTTGACGTAGGTCTGCCTCCGCCCTAGATCGTTTTAAGTTAAATGAAGTCTCTATCGTTCGTTTTCATTTTAAAATGAAAATCAAATATGAAACTCCATACACCTTAAAGTTCATAAGACGAAAAGAGATTTTTTGAGGACCTTATACTCATTATGCCTAGCATTGAATGCACTGGTATTCACCTTATCAATATCTCAAATCAATGATAGGGCCCGTTTGACACCTAAAAGAAAAGGGCACAAAAATTGGACCGAATCATTTGTCAGGCTATTGTTCTCTCAAAGTTATGGAGTAAGACATGGATTTCGTAATAAAATCAAATTTATTTGAGTGTATGATGGATTCCCCCGAAAAGCATTGGCGCGTGTGTAAACGAGGTGCTCTACCAACTGAGCTATAGCCCTTAGTACTTTTGATGCGTATTTTATCATGTATATAATTTCTTGTCAAGGCGAATATTCTATGACCCAACATCCGAAAATTTTGAGTGGTATTGCTTGGATTAGTATTGCTTAGTTGTTGCTTATAAGGAATATGATATTTATAATCCATCGATGGGATGTTGGTTATCTTTGGGATGAAAAATTACCTACTTAACTCAGTGGTTAGAGTGTTGCTTTCATACGGCGGGAGTCATTGGTTCAAATCCAATAGTAGGTAGGACTTATTAGATACCAGGGATTCCGGTATCTAATAAGTTTTTTGCCCTACTCTCTTTTATTTTTATTGATTTCTATTTCATTTTTGAAATGTGTTATAGAAAAATTGGACTCTGGCAAGTGAATCCAATCAAGCAGAATCCAATCGAAATAGGGTTTCGAAACCGAGCCTCTTTTTTTGATTATTCGAACGCACCAACTGCTTATGAAATCGCATTGACAGCCTCTACTCTTGTCCTAGCTCGTCGGAGAGCTAGATTTGCCTCAATTATTTGTCTCTTTCCTTCAGCTTTTCTAAAATTAGCTTCTGCTATTTCAAGAGTTTGCTGAGCTTCTTGCGGATCAATATCACTACCCTTTTCCGCATCATTTACTAAAACAGTGATTTCATTATTGCCTATTCTAGCAAAACCACCCATCAGAGCCATCGGTAACCATTGGTCCTTAAGGCGTATTCTCAAAATCCCTATATCTACAGCTGTAGCAATAGGGGCATGATTTGGTAATACACCAATTTGACCGCTATTCGTAGATAAAACGATTTCTTTCACTTCTGAATCCCAAACAATTTGATTAGGGGTCAGTACACAAAGATTTAAGGTCATTTCTTCAAATTGCTCTCCATTTCTAAGTTCATAGCCTTCGCGGTAGCTTCATCAATATTACCTACCAAATAAAAGGCCTGTTCAGGAAGACCATCTAATTCTCCCGAAAGGATCAATTGAAACCCTCTAATGGTTTCCGCTAGACCAACATATTTCCCAGGAGAACCGGTAAATACTTCGGCTACAAAAAAGGGTTGCGATAAGAAACGCTCAATTTTTCGCGCTCTTGCTACGGTTAAACGATCCTCTTCGGATAATTCGTCCAACCCCAGGATCGCTATAATGTCCTGAAGCTCTTTATAACGTTGTAAGGTTTGCTTAACTCTTTGTGCAGTTTCATAATGTTCCTCACCAACGATCCGAGGTTGAAGCATGGTTGAAGTTGAGTCTAAAGGATCTACTGCTGGATAGATGCCTTTGGCAGCTAATCCTCTTGATAGTACGGTAGTAGCATCTAAATGTGCAAATGTCGTAGCAGGAGCGGGATCGGTCAAATCGTCTGCAGGTACATAAACTGCTTGAATAGAGGTGATCGACCCCTCTTTGGTAGAAGTAATTCTTTCTTGTAAAGAGCCCATTTCGGTACTCAGGGTGGGTTGATAACCGACCGCGGAAGGCATTCTACCCAATAAAGCCGATACCTCGGATCCTGCTTGGACGAAGCGGAAGATATTGTCGATAAATAGAAGTACGTCTTGTTCATTAACATCTCGGAAATATTCCGCCATTGTTAGGGCAGTCAACCCAACTCTCATACGAGCTCCCGGCGGTTCGTTCATCTGGCCGTAAACCAGGGCCACTTTTGATTCTGCAATATTTTCTTCGTTAATAACTCCCGACTCTTTCATTTCCATGTAAAGATCATTTCCTTCACGAGTACGCTCACCCACTCCGCCAAATACGGATACACCCCCATGGGCTTTGGCAATATTGTTAATCAATTCCATAATGAGTACCGTTTTCCCAACCCCAGCCCCACCAAATAGTCCGATTTTTCCCCCACGGCGATACGGGGCTAAAAGATCTACTACCTTAATTCCTGTTTCAAAAATAGATAATTTTGTATCCAATTGGATAAAGGCAGGCGCAGATCGATGAATAGGAAATGTTATACGAGTATCTACAGGCCCCAAATTATCAACAGGCTCTCCAAGCACGTTAAAGATGCGTCCTAGAGTTGCTCCACCGACGGGAACACTTAGAGGAGCTCCTGTATCAATCACTTCCATTCCTCTCATCAGACCATCTGTAGCACTCATAGCTACAGCTCGAACTCGATTATTTCCTAATAATTGCTGTACCTCACAAGTCACATTAATTGGTTGACCAACAGTATCTCGACCTTTAACTACCAGAGCGTTATAAATATTAGGCATCTTGCCCGGTGGAAAGGCTACATCTAGTACCGGGCCAATGATTTGGACGATACGCCCCAGGTTTTTTTTTTCAATCGTGGAAACCCCAGACCCAGAAGTAGTAGGATTAATTCTCATAATAAATAATATCTCATAATAATAAAAATAAATAAAAAAAAATGTCGAAATTTGTGAAAATTATCAAATTCAAAATAAACGTCCGATAGCACGCCGATCAGTTAATTAATTCAATAGGAAATGGGAGTTAGCACTCGATTTTGTTGGTGCCATCCAATCGAATACACTTCAATTGTTTACTTATTCAAATTCAATGGGTAAAGTTGCAAGCCCAACCGAGCTATTTGAAAAATTTTCAAGTGGATAGGATTTTGAGAAAGTTTTTCATTTATAGACAATGGAATTTGGATCCGAATTCTATTTACATTTCAATTCATTATTTCTATCTTTATCTTATTGGCTCTTCTTTTTTTTTTTCA